TAGAAAGAAGAATTTTATTCTATATTCAGGGTATGAACCTAAAAGCTTAAATTTTAGCTTATCTTTCTGTATTTTGGTGTATGTTGCACGTTGAATTTTGATTTCAATGGATTAGTTTAATTCTAAAAAATATAATAAGAGTAATATTATTACATGATCTATTCTATCAAAATAGCCCTTTAATTCAGGCATCTTATTAAAAATAATTTTATTATTAATGGGAACTATCTATTATTTTATTGTAAGGGATGTTTTATTTGTTTCTTTTAATTACCGTACCCTACATTTTAGTTTTTTATATAAATAAGGAAAATTGTTATTTATTAAAATATTGTCATTTTAGAGGGGGAAGAGAGAATCATACCAGTATTTAAAGGAAACAAAGAGAGGATTAGTAATATATAATGCATGTGAGTACTCATGGGTTGGTTAGGTTTCTGTAGTCCAAGTAAAAGGGTATCGTCTATGTGAGGTACAGGGAGTGGTATATAATTAGGTATTGTAAGCAAGGTATATAATGGTTGGAAAAGAAGTAGTTGTAGAAAAGTAATAAGAAAGAGAGGTATATAAGTATTTATGTAGTGTAAGGTTTATAGATATAGAATAACAGGATTGTAGTTGTAGTCAAATAGAGTAGTTTAATTAAGATACGGGATATATAGGATTTAAGTAAATCGGAGAGTGAAGGTCATATAAGAATTAGAGTTAGTATAGTAGAGTGAAGGTTGTATCTTATCCCAAGGACATAGAAGGATTCTCATTATATAAGTATTTATGAGGAGGTAATGGTTGTTAGTAGTTAAGAGATATAAGTAGTATAGATATAGAAGAGTATAGATCAATAAATATTTATAGGGGGGTATATATTTATGAGTCGGGGGGGTTATCCGGAGTTGAGAGAGTTAGATATCGTGGGGTATGTCAGGGGCGGGGAGAGGACAATTTATTGGTTCCTTCGATTTTATTCGTGATTTTTAATAAAAGTTTGATTCTTTCTTTAAAATTTAATTTTTAAACTTTATTATATGTAAGTTTTTCTAAAAGGTTTATTTTTCAGTGTTTAATTTTGGATTTTATAAAAAGTTAAAACCAGGGTTTTAATATTTAACTGACAAAAATTGTGCCAGCCGTCGCGGTTATACAATTAGTTAAATTGAATTTTTTTGGTTTAATATTAATATTTATTTATTTATAATTTAAATTTAAATCTTAAGGTGAAATTTTGATTTAATAATTTATTATTGGTTTTAGATTGATATATGAAAATCATTAAAAAACTAGGATTAGATACCCTATTATTTTGATTGTAAATTTACTTTAATATTAATAGTTATGTTCTTAAAATTAAAAGAATTTGGCGGTTATTTAATCTTTCTAGAGGAATCTGTCCTTTAATTGATAATCCACGATTGATTTCACTTTTATTTTACTTATATATCGCTGTCATTGAATGTTTTAAAAGAATATTTTCTTAAAATTTTATGAATTTAATGTTAGGTCAAGATGTAGTTATATAAAAGTAGAGATGGATTACATTAAATTTATTTATGGAAAAGCATTTTTTATTTTGTTTTAAAATTGGATTTAGATGTAATTTTTATAAAATAGTAATTTTGATTTTAGTTCTAATTAATGTACACATCGCCCGTCACTCCCATTATTGAGTTGGGATAAGTCGTAACAAAGTAGTTCTACCGGAAGGTGGGTCTGGATATTTCAAATTTTATCATTTAGTGATTTTATTATTTACATTAATAAATTGTGTTGTGCAATTCAACAAAATTTGATTGTAATTTATTTTTATTTAAGATTGTTTATTTTTTTTAATAAAAATATTTTTATTTTTAGTATTTTTAAGAATTAATATAATATTTTTTTTGTACTGTAAAGGTTTTTTATTTATATATATAAAGTATTTTTTATTTAAAGTACCTTTTGCATCAGGGTTTATTAAAATAAATAAATTATTTTGTTTTCTCGAAATTTTAAGATTTAAAATAAAATGTTATTTTCCGTTTTATAGTTATTTATAATTTTATTTTAGAGGTTATATGCTTTTCATTTAAAATGATATCTAGTTTTTTAATAATTGAATTTAATTCATTTTTAATATTGCTTTTTAAAATTTAATTTTTTTAAGTTTATTAAAAAAAAGATGTTAGGGATAAGCTTAACATTTTTATTAAAAATATATTTTTTAAGATTATTTTTAGGATTGGAAATTTCTTTTAATTTATTTTGTTATAATTATTTTTCTTTAATTATGATTTTTATTTTTTTAATTTATCATTAAAATGTTTTTATAAATTTTTTGTTTAAATTAATAATGATATAATTAGTAATTTTGTTAATTTATTAATAGGAATTCGGCAATTTTTATTTTCACCTGTTTAACAAAAACATGGCCTTTTGAATTTTATATAAGGTCGTACCTGCCCATTGATTAATAATATTAAAAGGCTGCGGTATTTTAACTGTACGAAGGTAGCATAATCATTTGTCTTTTAATTGAAGGCTAGTATGAATGGTTTGATGAAATATAATCTTTCTTTTAATTATTTTTTTGAATTTAATTTTTTAGTTAAAAAGCTAAAATGTTTTTATAGGACGAGAAGACCCTATAGAAGTTTACTAATTTTATAAAATTATATATTTTGATTTTAAATTATTTTTTTAAAAGAATGAGTTTTATTGGGGTGATATTAAAATTAAATAAACTTTTAATTTTATTTTTCATTGATTTATGTTTTTTTGATCCAAAATTTTTGATTAAAAGATTAACTTACCTTAGGGATAACAGCGTAATTTATTTGGAGAGTTCTTATCGATAAATAAGTTTGCGACCTCGATGTTGAATTAAGATAAGAGATGGGTGCAAAATTTCATTTTCTTGGTCTGTTCGACCATTAAATTCTTACATGATTTGAGTTCAGACCGGCGTGAGCCAGGTCGGTTTCTATCCTTATTTTTTTTGTGTTTTAGTACGAAAGGACCATTCACATTAATTATATTATTAATTTTTAATAAAATTAACTATTTTGGCAGATTAGTGCTATAAATTTAGAATTTATTTATGTGATTTTTTCACAAATAGTAATATTTTTAATTATTTACTTATTTTTGTTAATTATAGTTCTTATTTCTGTAGCTTTTGTGACTTTATTGGAGCGAAGGGTTTTAGGTTATATTCAATTACGTAAAGGTCCAAATAAAGTTGGTTTTATAGGTTTATTACAACCTTTTAGTGATGGTTTGAAATTATTTTTTAAGGAGCAAAGATATTTATATATATCTAATTTTTTAGTTTACTATTTTTCTCCTGTTTTTATATTAATACTATCTTTTAGACTTTGATTACTTTTTCCTTTTTTAGTTAATGTTTATAGATTTAATTTAGGGTTTTTATATTTTTTATGTTGTACTAGTTTAGGGGTTTATGGTGTTTTGATGTGTGGTTGATCATCTAATTCAAATTACTCTCTTTTAGGTTCTTTACGTTCTATAGCTCAAACTATTTCTTATGAGGTGAGAATGTCAATAATTCTTTTATGTTTAATTATTTTTGTTTATGATTTTGATTTAATTTATTTTTCTTTTTATCAAAATTATATTTGATTTATATTTTTTTCTATTCCTTTATTTTTTTGTTGAGTTAGTTCTTTTTTAGCTGAAGTTAATCGATCTCCTTTTGATTTTGCTGAAGGTGAATCTGAACTGGTTTCTGGTTTTAATGTTGAATATAGTAGAGGCGGTTTTGCTTTTATTTTTTTATCAGAATATATAAATATTATTTTTATAAGTTTATTAACTTCTATCTTTTTTTTGGGTTGTGATTTGAATTCATTTATTTTTTATATTAAAATGGTTTTAGTTATTTTTTTAGTGATTTGAGTTCGTGGTACTTTACCTCGTTTTCGTTATGATAAATTAATGTATTTAACTTGAAAGGTTTTTTTACCTATTTCTTTAAATTATTTTATTTTTTATATAGGTTTTATTATATTTATATTTGAGTTCTTATAATCATTTTTCTAAGTTAAGCTGATAGTAGAATTTAACTACTATTTTATATTTTCAAAATATATACTTTTCTAAAGTTTAGTCAGCTATTCTGTTAATTTATCTCATATTTTTAATATTATTGGATTTATTATAAAATATAAAAAATATATTGTTGTGATTATTTGACCAGTAGTGATAAATGGTTCTTCTGCTGGTCGTGCCCCAATTCAAGTTAATAAGATAACTATAGTTAAAAATGATCAAAATATTATTTGATTAATTGGATAAAATATGTTTCTTTGAAATTTTCTTTTATAAGTTATCGGAATTGCTATTAATATTAAAATAGATAAAATTATTGCTACTACACCTCCTAATTTATTAGGAATTGATCGTAGAATTGCATATGCAAATAGAAAATATCATTCGGGTTGAATGTGAATTGGTGTAACTAATGGATTAGCTGGAATGAAATTTTCTGGATCTCCAAGTAGTCGAGGTTCTAATAAGTTCATTAATAAAAATAAATAAATTGCAATAATTATTCCTATAATGTCTTTAATAGAGAAGTACGGGTTAAAAGGTATTTTGTCGTATTTTCTATTAATTCCTGTTGGGTTATTTGATCCAGTTTGATGTAAAAATAATAAATGAATTATTGTTAAAGCTGCTAAGATAAAAGGTAATAAAAAGTGTAATGTAAAAAATCGAGTTAGTGTTGCATTGTCAATAGAAAATCCCCCTCATAATCATTTTACGATTTCGTTACCTAGATATGGAATTGCTGATATAAGATTAGTAATTACTGTAGCTCCTCAAAAGGATATTTGACCTCATGGTAAAACATAACCTAAAAAAGCTGTAGCTATAATAATAAATAATATAGCTACACCTACTGTTCAAGTTATAAATAATTTATATGAGCCATAATATATTCCTCGTCCAATATGAAGATATAAACAAATAAAAAATATTGATGCACCATTAGCATGTATGTTTCGAAGTAGTCAACCTCTATTAACATCTCGACAAATATGAATTACTCTATTAAATGCGATGTTAACATCAGCAGTATAGTGTATTGCTAAGAATAATCCAGTTAAAATTTGGATAATTAAACATATTCCTAGTAATGATCCGAAATTTCATCAAATTGAAATTGATGAAGGTGTTGGTAAATCAAATAAAGATGAATTTATAATTCTGATTAGTGGGTGGTTTTTACGAATTGGTTTTTTCATAATTTTTTTTTCGTATGGGTCCTTCAAATACATTGGTGATAAAAATTACATAAATTATTGTAATTAATAAATATATGGCTAATATAATTGTAATAATTGATCTTTTTCTATTAAATATTTTTATTAAAGATATATTTTGTTGATTTTCGATGACTGGGATGATCGAGTTTATATTTATGTATATATCATTTTTTAAAATAGTAATTGAGATTATTATAATTAGTATTGCAATTATGGTTATTTTAGCTGAGAATTTTATAATTTCATTTGAAGCAATTCTTGCTATATATATAAATAGAACTAATATTCCTCCCAATATTACTAATACTAAAATGTATGAATATCATGAGTATTTTATAATTAAATTTATAATTATAGATAATATTACAGTTAATAAGATTAAATTAAATCCTATTCTTAAAGGGTGTGATATCCCTATTATAATTGTGGATAAAGTAATAATTAATATATAAATTATTTTCATATTCAGCAAGTATTTTATTTAAAATATTAATTTTGGGGATTAAAGATGAGATTCATTTTTCTTTGCTGAAGTTTTAAAGTAAATTAACTATCTATGATTTACAAGATCATTATTTTTTATATAAACTATTAAAACTTATTTTTATAAATATTTTTATTTTATGATATATATATATGTGTGGAATAGTAGTTTTATGTTCTTTACGTAAACATTTATTGCTTACTTTATTGATTTTAGAATATTTGGTGGTTGTAATTTTCTTTTCTTTTTTTATATTTTTAAATTGTTATTTAAGAGAATATTATTTTATTATTATTTTTTTAACATTTTCAGTTTGTGAAAGTGTTTTAGGTTTATCTGTTTTGATTTCAATAATTCGTTGTCATGGTAATGATAATTTAATAAATCTATCTGGTTTAATATGATAAAAATATTTTTAATAATTTCTTTTTTGATTCCATTATGTTTTTTAAAAAATTGAATGATTATAATTAGTTCTATTTTTTTATTTTTTTTTATTTTTATAAATATAAATATAATAACTTTATTTTTTTCTTCTTTAAGTTATGGTTTTATAATAGATATTCTTTCTTCAACTTTAATTTATTTAACTTTTTGAATTTTAATTTTAATAATTATAGCTAGATATAAAGTTTTAGATGGTAATATACCATCAAATTTTATATTAGTTTTAGTATTTTTGTTATTTTTTTTAATTTTATCTTTTTCTACTTCAAATATTTTTATATTTTATATATTTTTTGAATCAAGATTAATTCCCACTTTATTACTAATTTTTGGTTGAGGTTATCAGCCTGAGCGTCTATCTTCAGGTTTTTACTTATTATTTTATACTCTTTTTGGTTCTTTACCTTTATTATTGTCTATTTTTTATATTTATAATATTTCTTTTACTATAACATATAGTTTAATATTAATTTATTATAATTTTTATCTATATTTAGGTTTGATTTTAGCCTTTTTAATTAAAATACCTATAATTTTTTTTCATTTTTGATTACCCAAGGCTCATGTAGAAGCACCTATTTCAGGTTCAATAATTTTAGCCGGTATTCTTTTGAAATTAGGTGGTTATGGTTTAATGCGTGTTTTTTCTTTTTTAAAAGGAAATTATTTAATAAATAATACTTTTGTAATTAGTTTAAGATTATTTGGGATAATAATAATTGGTTTTATTTGTTTATTTCAAGTTGATATAAAGTCTTTAATTGCTTATTCTTCAGTTAGTCATATATCTATAGTTATTTGTGGTATTTTTACTTTAAATTATTTGGGAATGTTAGGTGCTTTAATTTTAATAATTGGTCATGGTCTTTGTTCTTCAGGTTTATTCTGTTTGGCTAATATTTTATATGATCGTTCTAATAGACGTAGATTTTATTTTAATAAAGGTTTAATTACTTTAATGCCTTCTTTATCATTTTTTTGATTTATATTTTGTGCTAATAATATAGCTAGACCTCCTTCTTTAAATTTGTTAGGTGAAATTATAATTATTAATTCTCTTATAAGATGAAACAATTATACTTTTATTTTTTTATTTTTTGGTTCTTTTCTTAGATGTTGTTATAGAATTTATTTATATTCAAATACTCAGCATGGTTCTTTATATTCAGGTTTAAAAGGGTTTTATTCTGTCAATGTTCGTGAGTATATGTTGTTATTTTTACATTGATTACCATTAAATTTTTTAATTTTAAAAATTGATATTTTTTTAATTTGATTATGTTTGAATAGTTTAAATAGAATAATAATTTGTGGTGTTATAGGTATAAATTTATTTCAGACTTATGAAAAATACTTCATTTTATATATTAAGATCATTTATTTTGTTTATTTTTGGATTAATAATAATTTTATTGGGTTTATATCTTCTTTTTTTTGATATAGTTTATTTATTAGATTGAGAATTTATTAGAGTTAATAGTATATTATTAACTTTTACTTTAATTTTTGATTGAATTTCAATATTTTTTTGTGGGTGTGTTTTTTTTATTTCATCAATAGTAATTTTGTATAGTCATTCTTATATAATTAATGATATTAATAAAATTCGTTTTTTATATTTGGTTTTGATATTTATTATATCTATATTTATAATAATTATGAGACCAAATATAATTAGAATCTTAATTGGCTGGGATGGTTTAGGTCTTGTTTCTTATTGTTTAGTAATTTATTTTCAAAATTATAAATCCTATTCAGCTGGTATATTAACTATTTTAACTAATCGGATTGGTGATGTTGCTATTTTATTATCAATTGCTTGAATAATAAATTATGGAAGTTGACATTTTTTTTATTATTTAAATATTTTTAATAGATGGGCTTTTTATTTAATAATTCTCTTGATTTTAGCTGGTTTTACTAAAAGAGCACAGATTCCATTTTCTTCTTGATTGCCTGCTGCTATAGCAGCCCCAACACCAGTTTCAGCTTTAGTCCATTCTTCTACTTTAGTTACCGCAGGGGTTTATCTTTTAATTCGATTTAGAGATTTATTATATATATTTAATTGTAATTATTTTTTAATTTTATCTATAATAACTATATTTATATCTGGTTTAGGTGCTAATTTTGAATTTGATTTAAAAAAAATTATTGCTCTTTCTACATTAAGTCAGCTAGGTTTAATAATAACTATTTTATTTATGGGTTTTCCCCACCTTTCTTATTTTCATTTATTAACTCATGCTTTTTTTAAAGCATTATTGTTTTTATGTGCTGGTTTAATTATTCATGTTATAAATGACACCCAAGATATTCGTTTCATAGGAGGTTTATCTAATCAATTACCTTTTACTATGACTTGTTTTTGTATTTCTAATATATCATTATGTGGTTTTCCTTATTTATCAGGATTCTATTCAAAGGATTTAATTTTAGAAATTTCATCTTTTAATGGTTCAAATTTTTTTATTTATTTTATTATATATATTTCAGTTGGCTTAACTGTTTCTTATAGAATACGTTTAGTTTATTATTCTATAATAGTTCATTCAAATACCTACACTTGTCAAAATTATATAGAAGATAAATTTATAAATATTTCTATAATTTTTTTAGTTTTAATATCAATTATAAGAGGAAGAGTTATTAGATGATTAATTTTTACTACACCTGTTTTTTTAATATTACCATTTTTTATAAAGATTATATCTTTAATTATAATTTTTATGGGGATTTTTCTAGGTTATGAGTTATCTATTTTTTATTATTCTTCTTTTTCTAATTTTATTAAATTTTATAATATTTCTTCTTTCTTTTCAAGAATATGATTTATACCCTTGTTTAGAACATATTTTTTAAGAAAAACTTTCTTAAATTATTCTTATAATCTTAATAGGAACCTTGAAGTAGGTTGGGGTGAGTTTGTTTTCTCAAAACTATCTTTTTTCTACGTAGTAGTTTTGAGAAAATTAATACAGTTTTTTTATTACAATAATTTGAAGATTTATATAATATCTTTTTTTTTATTTATTTTTATATTTATTATTTATTAATTCAAATAGCTTAAATTTAAAGCGTGATATTGAAGATATCGATATAAGTTTTTACTTTTTGAATATTTATAGAATATATTAATTCTTTTATTCATTGAAAATGAATTGTTTTATTTTAAACTATATAAAATAAGAGAAAAACGGAATTTAACCGCTTTAAAAGATAGTTAGCGGCTTCTTTTAGTTACAACCTTCTCTTTTAACTAGATTTTTTAATCAATAATTTCATTAACAGTGAAATACCTCTATTTTGGTTTTAGTTAAAAGCACGGAGTTTAATACTCTATATTTAGGTCGAAACTAAGTGTAATTTTTACTTCTTTGCTTTGAGGAAAATTATATAGATAATAATTTATAATTGCAAATTAAATGTTATTTGTTTAACTATATCCCCTTTAATTTCTTCATTCTAGAATTCCGTTTTTTCATTCATGATATAACCCTATTATTAGAATAATAATAAATGTTGATGTCACAATAAATCATATATATAGTTCACTTATTTGAATTATTTTAATTGTTGGTAAAATAATGACAATTTCTACATCGAAAATTAAAAATATTATAGCTACTATAAAGAATTGTATTGAAAAAGGTATTCGTGATGATCTTTTTGGGTCAAATCCACATTCAAATGGTGTTATTTTTTCACGGTTATTTTTTCTTTTCTTTGAGATTGTAGAGCAGATTACTATTAATAATAATCTGATTGTTATACTTAATGTAATTGATAATATAATTTTGATGATTATTTTTTCTTATTTTAAGACCTTTTAATTGGAAGTTAAATATACTTTTTATACTAAAAAAATAACTACCTCATCAGTAAATAGAAATATATAAAAATAGTCATACTACGTCAACAAAATGTCAGTATCATGCGGCTGCTTCAAATCCAAAATGATGTTTTCTTGAAAAATGAAATTTTATTGTTCGGATTAAACAGATTAATAAAAATGTTGTCCCAATAATTACATGAATTCCATGAAATCCTGTTCTTATAAAGAAACATGATCCATATACTGAATCTCTAATAGTAAATGGCGATTCAATATATTCATATGCTTGTAAAATAGTAAAATAAATACCTAGAATTACTGTTAAAAATAATCCTTTTACTGTTTGTCTATGATTTATATTTATAATTCTATGATGTGCTCATGTAATGGTAATTCCTCTTGATAATAAGATTGTTGTATTAAGAAGAGGGATATCTATAGGATTAAAAGTTTTAATTCCTTTTGGAGGTCATATTATTCCAATTTCAATTGTAGGTGCTAATCTTCTATGAAAGAATCCCCAAAAGAATGATACAAAAAAGAATACTTCTGAGATAATAAATAAGATTATTCCTCATTTTAATCCATTTGTTACTATAATTGTGTGTTTTCCTTGATATGTGCCTTCTCGTACAATATCTCGTCATCATTGGATTATTGTTAAAATTAAAATTAAAATTCCTATTATTATTAATATTGGGTTTTTTATATGAAATCATATAACTATACCTGAAGTTAATGTTATGGCTCCAATGGATCCTGTTAAAGGTCAAGGTCTTGGGTCAACTAAATGGAAAGGGTGATTTTGTTTTTTCATAATTTACTTCACTTGAATATAAGGTTGTTAAAATTGAGAATACATATGCTTGAATAACAGCTACTGCTGTTTCAAATAATATTAGTATAATTTGAATTGTTATTAATATTATGACAATAATTGTAGCTGTTTCGTTTCTTGTGGTGTTATTTCCTAATAATCTCATAAGTAGATGTCCAGCAATTATATTAGCTCTTAATCGAACTGCCAGTGATCCTGGTCGAATAATATTTCTAATAGTTTCAATGCAAACTATAAATGGTATTAGTATACCTGGGGTTCCTACAGGAATTAGATGTCTAAATATGTGTTGTGTTTTTTTAATTCATCCAAATATTATAATTGATATTCATAATGGAATTGATAAAGTTAATGAAAAAATAAGATGTCTTGATCTTGTGAAAATATAAGGTAATAGTCCTATTAAATTATTTATTATAATAAATATAAAGATTGATGTTATTATAAGAGTTAAACCTTCACTTTTTATTAAAAGAGTTTTAAATTCTTTATGAAGAGTTATGTAAATTAAATTAATTATTTTAGAATAACGTGATCTTATAATTCAATATGAATATGGAAATATAATTATAATTATGAAAGTTCTTATTCAATTTATTGAATAATTTATTGATGTGGAAGGATCAAATGTTGAAAATAAATTTGTTATCATTTTCAATTTATTTCGTTAAAATTTTTTTCTTTGTTTTCTATTTTTGTTATATAATTTTTATTAAAATATATTAAAGTGTTAATAATAATAATTGTAACAATGAATATAATTATTAATGATAATCAAGATAATGGTGCCATTTGTGGTATGGAAAAATATTAATTATTTAATTTTTTAAACTTGACAAGCTTATGTTTTTTATAAACTAATTTTTCCATTAAGAGTGTTCGTAAATTACTATAAATTGGTTTAAGAGACCATTGCTTAACTTTCAGCCACTTAATGAATTATTTTTTAATCATTCGATGAATTGTTTAGTAGTTACACTTTCAATGGTGATGGGTATAAATCTGTGATTTGCCCCACAAATTTCAGAGCATTGTCCATATATTAGTCCTGGACGATTAATAAATATTGATCCTTGATTTAGTCGTCCGGGGATGGCATCAATTTTAATTCCTAATGAAGGAATAGTTCATGAATGTAAAACGTCAGTTGCAGTCACTAAAATTCGAATTTGATTATTGATAGGTAATACAATTCGATTGTCTGTTTCTAATAGTCGGAATTCATTTTTTAAAATTTCATTAGTCGGTTTTATATATGATTCAAATTCAATATTTTTGAAATCAGAATATTCATATCTTCAATATCATTGGTGTCCAATTGCTTTAATTGTAATAGTTGGATTTTTTGTTTCATCTATTATATATAAAATTCGTAATGAGGGTAATGCAATTAAAATTAAAATTATAGTTGGTAGAATTGTTCAAATAATTTCAATTATTTGGTTTTCTATTATAAATCGATTAATTTTTTTATTAAAAAGTATTTTAATTATAATTCATGCGATTAATGTTGTAATTATAATTAAAATAATTATGGTATTGTCATGGAAAAAGATTAATTGTTCTATTAAAGGTGAATTAGCTTCTTGTATATTAATTTGAGATCATTTAGCAATTTCTAAAGAAAGATGATTCTTTATAAATGAATCTTAAATTCATTGCATATTTTCTGCCACATTAGAATTTGAAAGCAATGGGTATTTCGTTATAAGAGTGTTCAGCGGGTGGATAATTTTGTAATCATTCAATTCTTGAATTTAAATTTAAAATAAATATAATTTTTCGTTTAGCAATTATTCTTTCTCATATGATAAAAATAAATATTATAGTGCCTAAGATTGAAATTGTTGATCCAATTGATGAAACAATATTTCATGATATATATATATCTGGATAATCAGAATATCGTCGAGGTATACCACTTAATCCTAGGAAATGTTGTGGGAAAAATGTTGTATTTACTCCGATAAATATTGTAAAAAATTGTGTTTTTAATCATTTTGGATTTATTGTTATTCCTGTGAATAATGGGTATCATTGAATGAATCCTGCTATAATGGCGAATACAGCTCCTATTGATAATACATAGTGGAAGTGAGCTACAACATAGTATGTATCATGTAAAATAATATCAATTGAGGAGTTTGCTAAAACAATACCAGTTAAACCCCCAATAGTAAATAAGAATACAAATCCTAATGTTCATAATGTAGATGGTGAATAATTAATTATTGATCCATGAATAGTTGCTAATCAACTAAAAATTTTAATTCCAGTTGGAATTGCAATGATTATAGTTGCTGATGTGAAATATGCTCGCGTGTCTACATCTATTCCTACTGTAAATATGTGATGAGCTCATACAATAAATCCTAATAACCCAATGGCGATTATAGCATAAATTATACCAGTTGATCCAAATGCATTTCTTTTTCCTCTTTCCTGTCTAATAATATGAGAAATGATACCAAATCCTGGTAAAATTAAAATGTATACTTCTGGGTGTCCAAAAAATCAAAATAAGTGTTGGTACAATACTGGGTCTCCCCCGCCAGCTGGGTCAAAAAATGATGTATTTAAGTTACGATCAGTTAATAATATAGTAATAGCTCCTGCTAATACTGGTAATGATAATAATAATAATAAGGCAGTAATTCCCACTGATCATACAAATAGGGGGATTTTTTCACTTGTTATACCTTCTGTCCGTATATTAATAATTGTTGAAATAAAGTTTACTGCTCCTAAAATTGAAGATACGCCAGCTAAATGTAATGAAAAAATAGCTAAATCTACAGATGCACCTCTATGGGCTATATTTCTCGATAAAGGTGGGTATACTGTTCATCCAGTACCTGCTCCTGTACCAACTATTCTACTTATTAATAATAATGTAATTGATGGTGGTAAAAGTCAAAATCTTATATTATTTATTCGGGGGAATGCCATGTCAGGTGCTCCAATCATTAAAGGTACTAATCAGTTACCGAAACCCCCAATTATAATTGGTATAACCATGAAGAAAATCATAATAAATGCATGAGCTGTTACAATAACATTATAAATTTGATCGTTTCCAATAAATGATCCTGGTTGTCCTAGTTCAATTCGAATAATTCATCTTATTGATATTCCAATTATACCAGATCATATTCCTAATATAAAATATAATGTCCCAATGTCTTTATGATTTGTTGAAAATATTCATTTGTTCAATTTTTGATAAAGTGTCTGATGTGTTAAGTTGTAAATTGTAAATTTATATAAGAATTTTAAATTCCTTTATCAGGTTTTATAGTCAATAAATGATATTAGACTGCAATTCTAAAGTAGTATTTTACTAAAACCTATATAATCTATTATATATATATAACTTTGAAGGTTAAAAGTTTTTTTAACTTAAGGTTTTATAATATATTAATAATTATTGTAATTGGTAATATTATATTAATAATAAATCTGTATATATAATTTGTTTTTATATTAACATTTTTATTATTTCATTTGTTTATTGTTCTTCTGGTTATAATAATTGGGGCTATTATTCGTATATAATAAAAAAGTGTAATTATTGATGATATTATTAAAATAAAAGTTGTGAATATTGAATTTGTTCTAATTAAAGATTGAATCACTAATCATTTTGGTATAAATCCAATAAATGGAGGGAGCCCCCCCAATCTTAATATTATAATTAATATATTTATTTTTTCTATTTGTGTTTTTATATTTATATTGATTTGATTAATATAATTAATTGATTTTTTAGAAAATATCTCTACTAATAAAATAATAATTAATGAATAAATAATTAAATATTTAATTCATATTTCTCTGTCATATTTTATACATATAGTTAATCATCTTATATGATTAACTGATGAGAATGCCATAATTTTTTTGATTGAAGTTTGATTAATTCCTCCGATAGCTCCGGTAATAGCTCTTATAATTGATCATGTTCTAATAATTAATGAATTATAAATTGTGTTACTTAAAATAAATATAGGTGCTACTTTTTGTCATGTTATAATAATTATACAATTATTTCATCTTATTTTATTTATAATATTAACAAATCATATATGTACTGGGGCTATTCCTATTTTTATTATTATTCTAATAGTAATAATGTTTATTATTAATGTATTTACTATTTCTTCTTTAATTATAATTAATGGGTTTATAATAATTATAAAAATAAAAATTATTGATCTTATTCTTTGAATCAAAAAATATATTATTTTTGATTCTGAAGATAAGTAGTTTTTATTATTTTCTATTATTGGAATAAATGATATTATATTAATTTCTAATCCTATTCATATTCTAAATCAATTTTCTGATCTGATTACTATTATGGTTGAAATAATTAAAGTAATTATTATTAATATTTTTGTTGAAATTTTAATTAT